GATCTTTGTATGGGTAATACTACTGGACCTTTAAGGAATATTTTTTAATACTAAAACAATCTGATTCATATTTATTTTTAATTAACCATATTTACTATTAAACAATAATTGTTATTGTTAGGTTTTATGTTTAAACACTATAATATATTTTATTTTAGTATGAAGTTTTTCTTGTTTCTTTTTTTTACATACAATTTTTAGTGTTAAATGTTTAGTAAGTAGTAAATATAATTAATTATTTAATGAGAATTAGATTTAGATATAGAAAATTTAAAATTAACTAATTTTGTGCCAGCAGTTGCGGTTATACAATTAATTTTGGGGGAAATTAATGGTTGAAGTAATTTGTTTGTGCCATAGAATAACAGTAAATTTTAAATTAAAGAGTAAAATCTTAATTTAATCTCTCATTTTTAATATTAAATTACGAAATTCATAAATAGACTAGGATTAGATACCCTATTATTCGAATGTAAATATCTCTGGAGTAGTATTTGGTATGATCATCAAACTCAAATAATTTGGCGGTATTTTATCTAATCAGAGGAACCTGTCTATTAATTGATAATCCACAACTTTATTTAATCTTAATTAAATTACTTGTATACCGCCGTCATGAATGTATTAGAAAATTATTTTCATTAAATTTTATGAATTTTATGTTAGGTCAAGGTGCAGTCTATTAAGAATTTTTGATGGGTTACAAATAATAAAATGAATGGATTTAAATTCTTATATTTTAATGAAAAAGGATTTGATAGTAAAATTATAAAAGTAATATAATGAATTAAGATTCTAGAATATGTACACATTGCCCGTCACTCTTGTTTAACATAAGATAAGTCGTAACATAGTAGATGTACCGGAAGGTGTATCTGGACAGGAGTGGATAGCTAAGTATAAGTATTTTATTTACATTGATTTGATGTTAACTATTAACTTCACTTATGTATTATAATTTACTATTTGAGTATTAGTTACATTATTTTTAACTTGAAGAATCTGTAAGGTAAAAGGTTAATTAAAATACTAGAAAATGTTTAATTGTACCTTTTGTATCAGGGTTAATTTAATATTATAAATTAGTTTTTATTCCCGAAAGAAGAAGATTTAGGTAAAATTTTGATTTTGTGTTGCAAAATTAGAGTAAAAGTTTTACTTAGGTTTGAAATGGATTACGATTCTTTATATCTGGTTATTTGAGTATTTAATTTAATTAATTTTGTTGTAGGATGAGAAGATTTTACACAAAAAAATTTAAATGGGGAAAATCTCGTTTAATAATGAACAGGTTATGTAGACTTTTGCTTAGTATGTTTGAAAGACTTTCTTTTTAATTTTTAATAATTAAGTAATTATTTTATTCAAACTAGACCTTTCTTTATTTTTCAAATTGGTGAATTTAATTTTTTTTTTTAGATAATAATGATTGAATTAGTAGATTTTGTAAGTAAGTGGTTAAGAACTCGGCAATAATTATTTTCGCCTGTTTATCAAAAACATGTTTGGGAGAAAAAAATTTTTGATTAGACCTGCTCAATGCTTATAGGTAAATAGCTGCAGTATTTTGACTGTACAAAGGTAGCATAATCATTAGTCTTTTAATTGAAGGCTGGTATGAATGGTTTGACGGAAAATAATCTTTTTTACTTTTACTTATATTGAATTTTATTTTTGTGTTAAAAAGCTTAAATAAAAGAAAGGGACGAGAAGACCCTATAGAATTTAAAATTAGGAATTAAAGTTTAGGTTTTTTGTTGGGGTGATGGAGAGTAAAACACTTTTTTTTAAATTACTTATAAGTAACTTTATTGATCCTTTTGTGAAGATAGCAAGATAAAATTACCTTAGGGATAACAGCATAATTTTTTTAAAAAGATCTTATTAATAAAAAAGTTTATGACCTCGATGTTGAATTAAATTTATTGTAGGGGCAGGATTTTACAATTTTGAGTCTGTTCGACTTTAAAAATTTACATGATTTGAGTTCAAACCGGTGTGAGCCAGGTTGGTTTCTATCTGTTTTAATATTATTTATTTTAGTACGAAAGGATTAAGTAAATAAATTTTTATTTTAAAAAAGAATAAATCTAATTCTATTTTGGCAGATAAATGTGTTAAATTTAGGATTTAGGTATGTGGATAAACTACAAATAGAAATTTACACAAATTTATTAGTACTTTTAATTATACTCATTTTCTCTTTGATTAGTGTAGCTTTTTTAACTTTAATGGAGCGTAAACTTTTAGGGTATATCCAAATTCGTAAGGGTCCAGACAAGGTAGGAATTATGGGGGTATTCCAACCTTTCTCTGATGCTCTAAAGCTTTTTTCTAAGGAATTTATTGTGCCATTAAAGATTAATTTTTTTCCTTATTGACTGAGTCCTGCAATTTCTTTGATTGTGAGATTAATTATTTGAATAGTGTTTCCTTACTTTTTTATAGTGTGTAGTTGATCTTTAGCTATTATATTTATATTTACTATTTTAAGAATAAGTGTGTACAGTGTTATAATTTCAGGGTGATCATCTAATTCTTGTTATTCTATTTTAGGGTCTATTCGATCTGTTGCTCAGTCTGTATCTTACGAAGTAAGCTTCTTTATTATGGTATTGTCGATTGTATTTTTAACGAGTTCTTTGAGATTACTAGATTTTATATTGCTACAAAAATATGTATGACTGGTCATTTATGTATTTCCTATATTTATTATGTTTTTTGTGTCTGTTCTTGCTGAGCTTAATCGAACACCTTTTGATTTCTCTGAAGGAGAGTCTGAATTAGTTTCAGGGTTTAATATTGAATACGGAGGAACAGGGTTTGCTTTTTTGTTTTTGTCTGAATATTTAAGTATTATTTTCTCAAGTGTTTTAGTTTCTATCTTGTTTTTTAGTTCACTTACGGAAAGTTACTTGTTTTTTGTAAAGGTTGTTTTCTTTTCACTTGTTATTATTTTAATTCGAGGGTCTTTACCCCGGTATCGTTATGACAAGCTCATAAATTTATGCTGAAAAAGTTATCTAGGATGTACTTTAAATTTTATAATTTTCTTTGCTTCATTTTCTCTTTAGGGGAGGAATCCGGTAAATTTAAGTAAAGCTAATAGACTTTCTATTTTTTACTTTCAAGGTAAATATTTTATTTTAAATTAATTAGCTATTAATAAATTAGCTTATCTCAAAGATTTTGAGAAACCGGTAATAGTAAAAATGTAGAAAAATAAAATACTGTGAGTATTTGTCTGATTCCAATGTAAGGGTCTTCAACTGGCTTTATACCAATTCATGTTAGTAAGATTGAAATTCTTACTCAAATTCAAAATATGTGTTGAGTAATAGGATAGAATTGCAGGCCTTTCATGTAAGATTGGGGGAATAGAGGCAGTAACCCTAAAATTAAAATTGAAGAAACTAGAGCAATTACTCCTCCAAGTTTATTAGGGATAGCTCGTAAAATTGAGTAAGCAAATAAAAAGTATCATTCAGGTTGAATATGTAATGGAGTGTTTATAGGGTTAGCTGGAATAAAATTATCAGGATCATTCAGGTAATAAGGTATAAATATTAAAATAACAATAAATATAACTCTGAATAAGATAAACCCAAGCAAGTCTTTAACTAAAAAATAAGGATAGAAAGGGATTTTGTCGTTATTTATAGGAAGTCCCATAGGGTTAGAGGATCCTGTTTCATGTAGAAAAATTAAATGAAATAGAATAAGAGCTGATAAAATAAATGGGAGTAAAAAGTGAATAGTAAAAAATCGATTCAGGGTAGGGTTATCAACTGCAAATCCTCCTCATAGTCATAGAACTATTTTTTCTCCTACATAAGGAACTGCTGACAGTAAATTTGTAATTACTGTAGCTCCTCAGAAAGATATTTGTCCCCATGGTAGTACATAACCTAAAAATGCTGTTCCTATTAATATAAACAGGATTAGAATCCCACTTAACCAAGTATTAAGAAGTTCAAATGAATTGAAGTAAATCCCTCGCCCAATATGAATATAAATGAAAATAAAAAAAAATGAAGCACCATTAGAATGGGCTACACGAAGAAGTCACCCATTGTTTACATCTCGACAGATATGGATAACTCTTTCAAAAGCTAAAATAGTGTTAGGGGCAAAGTGTATAGCTAAAAATAGACCTGTAAGAATTTGAATTATGAGTATTAATCCTAGTAAAGATCCAAAATTTCATATTGAATTAATATTAGAAGGTGAAGGCAAATTAATTAGTCTTCTGTAGACTGGGTTTATAATCGAATTTTTCTTTATTTTTAATGAAAACATTAGTATTTCTTTCGTAAAGGACCTTTATTGATTTCTATTAAACTCACTACAATTAAAAGAACAAAAATTAAATAAATAAATCTAAAAATTGATGATTGAATATTAAGAGGTAAGAAGAATTTAAAAAATTCTTTATTAAAAATATCTATATTAATTAAATAATCATTAAAAGTATTATTAGTTTTTATGCTAGCGAATCCTAAGGGCAAAATAGAAAATACTTGTAAGTGAATTTTTTTCGTTTTGTGGAAAATTTCATTTGAGCAAATTCTAGTCATATAAATAAAAATGATTATTAGTCCTCCAACTATAATCAAAAATAAAGTTATAGCGATTCATCTTGATGATGTAATTATTCGAGAAATAACACAAATTAGAATTCTTTGAATTAAAATTAATATTCCAAAAGTAAGGGGGTGAAGAACAGAAGAAGATCCTAAAAATCCTAAAGTTAATGCAATAAGAAGAGACTTCAAAATTCAATAGATAGTTTATTTAAAGCATTAGTTTTGGAGACTAAAGATATTTTATTTTTCTATTGAGCTTTAAGCGTTTAGCGCATACTTGACTTACAAGGTCAAAATTTTGTTTAAATTATTAAAGCTTTGTTTAAATTATCATTTTTATTAATACTTTATTTCGGTTTCAAAACTTTTTTTTTTAATAAAAAACATCTTTTAATAATACTTTTAAGTTTAGAACTATTAGGGTTACTAATAATTTTAATTATAACTTTCTTAATTTCTATTTTTAGATACGATATAATAATGTTGATATATTTTATTGTTATCTTAGTTTGTGAGGCAGTTTTAGGGTTAGTCTTATTAACTTTAATTGTGCGATCACATGGGTCTGATTATATTAAATCATACAGAATATTCTTATGCTAGAAATGATTCTTATAAGTTTCTTCATAGTGGTTTTTTTAGATTGGTTATTAATTTCTAATTTCCTAGTTCTTATATTGTTATACAGAATTTTTTTAATGTGAGATGATAAATTTTATAACATTTCTTTAGTAATAATTTTATTGAGAATCTGATTAATTTTAATAATAATTTTATCTGTGGGGCAAAAGGAGAAAAATGGTATATTAATTTTTTTATTTATATTTATGTTTTTAAGTTTGCAAATTTGTTTTAGTGCACATAGTTTACTTTATTTTTATATTGGATTTGAAATAAGAGTTATTCCTATTTTATTAATTATTTTTGGGTGGGGGTACCAGCCTGATCGTATTGAAGCAGGTCTTTATATAGTATGCTATACAGTTCTGTTTTCTTTACCTTTCCTTGTGGGTATTTATTTATTAAATCAAAATTTTTTATTTAGAAAAAGTTTCATTGTAGTTTTAACTTTTTTAAGAGGATTCTTAGTGAAATTACCTATGTTTGGTGTACATTTATGATTACCCCGAGCTCATGTCGAAGCTCCAGTTTATGGTTCAATAATTTTGGCAGGAGTTATGCTAAAATTAGGAGGTTACGGTATTATAAAAATTTCGTTATTTATAGGTGACTGACTTTCCTTTTCTTGTGACTGTCTTGTAATTTTTAGTATTCTAGGAGGAATTTACTTAAGAATTTTGTGTTTTGTTCAAAGAGATATAAAATTGTTAATTGCGTATTCTTCTATTGTACATATAAGTTTAGTAATTTCTGGGTTGTTAACTTTTAAAGAAAGAGGCCTAATTGGTGCAATATACCTAATAGTAGGACATGGACTTTGTTCTTCAGGATTATTTTGTGTTCTTGGATTTTCTTACGATCGAAGTCATTCTCGAAGAATGTATATTAATAAAGGATTTATAACTGTAATTCCTTCCTGCTCTCTTTGGTGATTTATGTTTTGTTCTTCTAATTTATCTTTCCCTCCTTGTTTGAATTTACCGGGAGAAATTTTTTTATTTTTAAGTGTAATCAGTTGATGTATTGAAATATTTTTATTTATGGCAGTATTAAATTTTTTGAGATCTATGTACAGCATTTATTTGTACTCATTTTCACAACATGGTGTTCCTAGTAATTTTTTTTCATTTAAAATATTTAATTTAAAGGAATCTTTTGTTTTATTCCTACACTGAGTACCTCTAAATTTACTTATTATAGACTTATCTATTTTCTCTATTTGTTAAAATAGTTTAATTAAAAATATTGATTTGTGGATTCAAAGATTTTTCTTAATTTTAACTTTGACTTTAAACAGAAAGTTTAACTACATTTGTTTTTATATAGTTTTAACTAGCTTTTTTCTGCTAATAATTTTATCGATTGCTCTCTATTTTAGTAAAATTTTAATGATAGAAGTTGAATTATTTTTTTTTAATTCTATTAATTTTTCATTTGTTATTTTTTTAGATTGAATATCAATTGTATTTAGTATAACTGTTTTAGTAATTTCTTCACTTATCATGATTTATGGTAAAGAATACATAGGTAATAATTGTTATCGATTCCTTTGATTAACTTTCTTATTTATTGTCTTTATATTGCTTATAATTTGTAGTCCAAGAGTACTCAGAGTCATTTTAGGTTGAGATGGGTTAGGTTTAATTTCTTACTGCTTAGTAATTTACTATCAAAGTTCTGACTCTTTCAATTCAGGATTTATCACTGCAGCTAGAAATCGATTTGGAGATAGCATATTAATTTTAGCTATTACATGATTTTCTATAACAGGGATATATATATATTATGAAATAATACACGACTATTGAAGTTTTTTTTTATTTTTCAGAGCATGTTTAACGAAAAGTGCTCAAATTCCTTTCAGAGCTTGATTGCCTTCAGCAATGGCTGCTCCAACTCCAATTTCATCTCTTGTCCATTCTTCTACATTAGTCACAGCAGGAGTATACATACTAATCCGATTTAATAGCTACCTTTACTCTTCTAATATAATAGTAATTTTAATAGTAATTTCAATTTTAACAATTTACCTAGCTGGAATTAGATCATTTTTTGAACATGATATAAAACGAATTATTGCATTGTCTACTCTAGGTCAGTTAGGATTCATAATAATAATTTTATCTATAGGGTATCCTATTGTAGCCTTTTTCCATCTCTTGATTCATGCTTTATTTAAAGCTCTACTTTTTATATGCGCGGGAGCAGTTATCCATAGTGGGGTAGGTATTCAGGATATACGCAAAATAGGAAACATTAAAATTGATTATATTTTAAAATTATCTTTATCTGTTTCATCTTTTTGTTTAATAGGAATTCCTTTTACTTCAGGATTTTATTCTAAAGATTTTTTACTTGAGCTTGTGAGAATAAGTGCACCAGGAGTTGGTCTTGGCACTTTTATACTTCTAGCAGCTTTTGTCACTGTTGCTTATAGAATTCGAACATTATTGTTTTTAACATTTCAAAATTATTGAATTATCTGGATCCAGTCAAGATCAAAACTTCTAATTCCTATTTTTTTGCTAACATTATTTAATGTTTTTGGGGGATGCTACCTAAATTGATTAATTATAGAACAAATCACGCTTATTAGTCTAACACAAAGAATTAAGATTATACCTATTTTTTTAATTTGTCTAGGCTGTATCTGGCAAGGGCTGCTAAATTTAAACTTAAAAAATAATTATTTTATTAATTCAATATTTTTTATTTCTTCTTTTACTAAAAATTTAGCTTACAGAATTAATATATTTATGTGTAATTTTAAAACTCTAGACCAAGGATGAATAGAAAACACTTTATTTTTATGAAAGAAAAGAATATTAAAAACTTATTTTTTCATAAAATTGCTTACTTTAAATTTTAAACATTTACACATAATAGCTTTAATTATTACATTTATTCTCTTTTTTTAGTATTAATCTAAATAGTTTAAAAAGAACAAAGCTTTGAAGCAGCTTAAGTAATGATAAATTTTTGGATAGTAGTCTCTTATTTACAATGAAAGTGTAATATTTTAAATAAATTACAAAAACAAAAAAGGATTCAACAATATTAATTGCTATAAGATAGTTAGCAGCTTTCTAAAAAATCCTTTGAAAAGGAAAAGTAATTTCAATTAAGTTATTAACAATAACTTGTCGCTTTTTGACTTCAATTCAAAGAGTTAGGAAATTTATTTCTTTTTCTAGGTCGAAACTAGCTGTTTTGTGAAACTTCTTAACTCTCAGATTAACTAAAAGTATCTTTTAATTGCAAATTAAATATTTTTTTTTAAACTACAACCCTTGATTTTCTTTTACTTTCAATTTATAGAACCTTCCTTTCACTCTAAACCTAACCCTAAAATTAAAATGAAAATTAATAAAATAGCTCTTAACCCTCAAATATTAAAATAAGTAAAAGAAAGTGTTAAAGGTATAGGAATTAATACTCTAATTTCAACATCAAAAATTAAAAATATAAGTATAATAGAAAAGAAATGAACTGAAAAGGAAATTCGAGAAGTAGAAAAAGGATCGAATCCACATTCAAAAGGAGAATTTTTTTCACGATCGTGAAATTTATGAGTATTGAAAAGTAGTACAACTATGTATAGCCCATTTAAAATTAAAATAATGAAAGTAATCATAAATGTAGTAATTATTATTATTTTATCTTAAAAAGATTCTCTAATTGGAAGTTAGAAGTAATAAATTTATACTAATAAAATTTAAAATTTTAAATTCCTCATCAATACATAAAGGTGTACACAAATAGTCAGACAATATCTACAAAATGCCAATATCAAATAGCCATTTCTAATCCTACATGGTGATTTCTGCTAAAGTGAAGTTTACTTAACCGAATGAACGAATGAATAAGAAATAAAGTTCCCACAATTACATGGATACCATGAAACCCTGTAGTGATAAAAAAAGAACTTCCATATACAGAATCACTAATACAAAAAGAAGAGTCTATGTATTCATATATTTGAAGTAACGAAAAGTATAATCCAAGAATAATAGTTAAAAGTAATCTATTTTTAGTTTGAGTTCAATTATTTATACTTATTCTTGAATGAGCTCAAGAAACGGAAACTCCCGAGCTTAGTAAAATAATAGTATTTATTAAAGGAATGTGAAGAGGATTAAAAGGGTTAATTCTTTGAGGAGGTCAACATAAGCCAATCTCCTGGTTAGGGGATAAGCTATGGTGGAAAAAACTTCAAAAAAAGCTAAAGAAAAAAAAAATTTCTGATGCAATAAATAAAATTATACCATACTTTATTGATAAAACTACAAAGAAAGTATGGTTTCCTTGGAAAGTTCTTTCTCGATGAACGTCTCGTCACCACAGTATAGAAATCAAGGTAGTGACAAGACATCTTGTAATTAAAGGAAAAGAATTTTTTGTATTAAACAAAATTGAAGAAGAAATAGCCAAGGATAGTAAAGAAAAAGAAATTACTAAAGGTCAAGGTGACAAGTCTACTAAATGAAATTGATGATTTTTTAACATTATGAAATTTCTCTAGAATAAAGAGTTATTAAAACAGAAAATACATAAGACTGAATAATTGCAACTATTAATTCAAAGAATATAAATCCAGTTTGTAATAAAACTACAAGTGGTCAAATAAATCCATCTAAATTTAGTGTGTTTCCTAACAAAGCCATTAATAAATGTCCAGCAATTAAATTAGCTCTCAGCCGAACTGATAAAGCTAAAGGACGAATAATATTACTAGTTAATTCAATTATTACTATAAGAGGTATCAACACAGGAGGTGTACCTATAGGAACTAAATGTGAAAGTATAGTTTTAGTTAAATTAGTTCAATAAAAAATAATAATAGAAAGTCAAATAGGTACTGAAAGTGAAATCGAAAAAACTATGTGAGCAGAACAACAAAATGTGTAAGGAAAATTTCTAGTTAAATTATTAAATATAATAAATAAAAATAAAGATATTGAAATAAGAATAGAACCACGCATTAAAATATTATTTGAAAACAGAGAAGAAAATTCTTTACTCAACACATTCAAAATTATAGTGACTACATTATTAATTCGAGATTTTTTACATCAGTACAAAGGAGGAAGTAAAAGAATTCTTAGAATTATGAATATTCAATTTGTTTGAAGTCTAAAATTAGCAGAAGGGTCAAATATAGAAAATAATCTTATTATCATTTAATTTGAAAAGTATTAACTGTATTTGTGTGAGATAGCTCAGATTTAATTTTAATTTTAAAATATACTAAAACTGCAATTAAAAATAAGGACAAAAGTGTCATCATAAAAATAATAATTCATGGTATAGGTGATATTTGAGGAATCAAGAAATACACGTAAATGTAACTTTGATTTGACAAACCAATATTATTAATTAACTAAATTCTTTACCTTATTCAGGGTAAGTGCATTTACCATTATCTGGTTTAAGAGACCATTACTTGCTTTTCAGTCACTGAATAAAAAATTTTTAATTCAAGAAATAAAATAATTAACAGGAATAACGTCTACAGCAATAGGTATAAATCTATGATTTGCACCACAAATTTCTGAGCACTGACCATAAAATGTTCCTACTCGGTTAGGTAGTAAAGAAATTTGATTCAATCGACCAGGTGTAGCATCCATTTTTAAGCCCATTGAAGGAATAGTCCAAGAGTGAAGAACATCTATTGAGGTTGTAATTAATCGAATTTGACAATTCACAGGAATAGGTACTGAATTATCGACTTCTAAAAATCGAAAAGTAGAATCGGGCAATATATAAGAATCAAATTCTACTGTTGAAAAATCATTATATTCATATCTTCAATACCATTGATGCCCAACAATTTTAATAGTAACAGAAGGATTGTATAATTCGTCTATAATATACAGTAAATGAAGTGAGGGGAGTGCAATAAAAGCTAGAACTACAGTAGGAATAAAAGTTCAGACTAATTCAATTATTTGATTTTCCATAATAAGATTTCTATAAAAGCTATTAAACACTATTTTTATTATAATAAAAAATACAATAGACATAATAGTAGAAATAATAACTATACTATAATCATGAAATAGAATAAGCTGTTCTATAATTGGTGAAGCACTATCATAAAGTGAAATTTTTATTCAATCTATTTCTAAAAGAAATAGAATTTTCATAGCTAAATCTTAAATTTAGAGCATTAAATCTGCCATATTAGAAATTTCTTAAAGAAGGAAGTTCAGAATATCTATGTTCAATAGGAGGAAAATTTTGTAGTCATTCAATACCTAAATTTACCGGGAATAAAATACACCGCTTACTGATTAGTGATTCCCAAATAATAAATATTAGAAAAATAATTGAAAATAAAGATATAATAGAACCTAAAGAAGAAATAATATTTCAAAATATCAAAAGATCTGGATAATTAGAGTATCGTCGAGGTATTCCTATTAAGCCTAAAAAATGTTGAGGGAAAAAAGTTAAATTCACACCAATAAAAGTACTAATAAATTGCCCTTTTAGTAAAGTAGAATTTAATGACAGCCCTGTCAAAACAGGGTATCAATTAATAAAACTTCCAATAATAGCAAAAACAGCACCCATGGAAAGAACATAGTGAAAATGAGCTACCACATAATAAGTATCATGGAGAATGATATCAATTGAGGAATTAGCCAAGATAACTCCTGTTAAACCTCCCATTGTAAATAAAAATACAAACCCAAGAGATCAACATAAACTAGGAGAAAAACTTAGCTTCATCCCATACACTGTTGCAAGCCAACTAAAAATTTTAATACCTGTAGGAACAGCAATAATTATAGTAGCCGAAGTAAAATAAGCTCGAGAATCTACGTCTATCCCAACAGTAAATATATGATGTGCTCAGACAATAAACCCCAAGATTCCAATAGCTAACATGGCATAAATTATACCTAAAGATCCAAAAGCAGAAGGCTTACCACTTTCTTGATTCATAATATGAGAAATAAGCCCAAACCCAGGAAGAATTAAAATATAAACTTCAGGATGCCCGAAAAACCAAAATAAGTGTTGATATAAAATAGGGTCACCTCCCCCTCTCGGGTCAAAGAAAGAAGTATTTAAATTTCGGTCGGTAAGTAACATAGTAATAGCCCCTGCTAGTACAGGTAAAGAAAAAAGTAATAAAAAAGCAGTAATTAGTACTGATCAAACGAATAAAGGTATTTTTTCAAGAGGGTAAAGAGAAGAACGCATATTAATAATTGTAGTAATAAAATTAATTGCTCCCAAAATAGAAGAAACCCCAGCCAAATGAAGTGAAAAAATAGCAATATCAACAGAATACCCTCTATGAAATATTGAATTGGAAAGTGGAGGGTATACTGTTCAACCAGTCCCCGCCCCCTGATCAACTAAACTTCTTAGGATAAGTAAAAATAAAGAAGGAATTAACAATCAGAATCTTAAATTGTTTAGCCGTGGGAAAGACATATCTGGAGCACCAATTATAATAGGAACTAATCAATTACCAAATCCTCCAATAATAATTGGCATTGTTATAAAAAAAATTATAATAAAAGCATGAGCAGTGACAATTCTATTGTAAACTTGGTCATTAAGTAAAAATGGAGAAGATTGACTAAGTTCCAAACGAATAATTAAACTTAAAGAAAGGCCTACGAGACCAGCTCAAATTCCAAAAATAAAGTATAAAGTTCCAATAACTTTATGGTTAGTTCTAAAAAATCAAAACATAGACAACTGTGGCTGAAAAAAGCGAGGAACTGTAAATTCTTTCATAGATAAATATCTCTTTGTCATTGCCTAAGTAAGTTCTTTAGTCAATCATGATAGTAAAGTGCAAATTTACAGGTAAGAACATAAAATCTTAGGAACTTTCTGAGCCCTTTAAACAAAGTCTGACCAAGAAATCAATTACAACTTTGAAGGCTATTAGTTTATTTAACTTAAGACTTTTAGAAAATCACATTTAAAAGAAAAACACCAATTAGATTGGTAAAAATAAGCACAGAAATATTGTAAGTGTAGGTACCTTTTAACATTCATTTGCTTGAGTAATTATAACAAGTTATACTAGAAATTACACTCTTTAAATAGTAAAATAAAGTAATTACACTAAAAAAAATAGACAAAGAGACCAAAATAACTAAATTTTGAGACAAAAAATAAATTACTAGTCATTTTGAAAAAAACCCTAAGAGGGGGGGGAGGCCTCTTAAAGATAAAAAATTTACATAAATAAACAATTTTTCTAACGAACTGTAGCTTTTTAATTGTAACAGCCATTTAGTGTTTTTAAACTTCACGACAGATATAATTATTAAATTTAAAAGACTATAGACAATAAAATAAATAAAAAAAAGACTTAAAGATTCAATTATACATAAAAGCATTCAGCCTATGTTATTAATTGAAGAGTAAACCAATAGTTTGAACAAAGACGACTCACCTAGCCCACCGATAGCTCCAACAACAACGTTGAAAATTAGAACTCAAATTATAAAATAAGACCAAGAAGAAAAACAAATAAGCAAAGGGTTTAGTTTCTGAAAAGTAAAAAAAAACAAAATGTTAAGAGAAGGTAATTTTCTTACAATTTCAGGAACTCACCCATGAACAGGAGCCATTCCTCTTTTTAGCATTAAAGCCAAAGGGGGAAAAAGAGAAATAGGGGAAGCCCACTCTTCATAAGTAATTAAACTAACAGAAAAAGAAATAAGAAGAACTATTGATCCAACAGCCTGGATTAAAAAATATTTTATACTTCTTTCAGAAGTAAATATGTTTTTAAATATTAAAGATAAATAAAGAAATGTAATTAAATTTATTTCTAATCCAATTCAAATTAACAACCAAGAAGAAGCTGAAAGGGGGAGAATAACAGAAATTAAAAACACAGGAAAAAATAAGATTAAATTAATATTTTTCACTAGAAGAAAGAATAAATCTATATTTGAATTATGAGTCCAAAAGCTTAAAATTAGCTTATCCTTCTTTTGTATTTAAGTGTTCTTGCATTTAAATTTTTGAAATTTAAGGCTTAAATTAATAATTTAAAAATACAGAAAGAGTTTACTATGTAAACATAATTTATTACATCAAAATAACCCTTTTCCTCAGGCATCTTTCTAAAAATTATTCTTATTATAGTTCTCAAACACTTAAATTAACAATCTCATTTTCATTTGTTAAAGAAATTAGTTATTAAATTTTATAATACAAATATTAAAAACACAAATAAAATAATATGAAATAATTTTAAACACCAAATAAAATAATTAATTAAATTTTTTAGTAAAAAATAGCAAATTTAGTGTACATATTTTTGAGAATCTTAAAAATTTGCACTCTAACTGGTAACAAGCGTGTACTCTATTTCTAGACTTTTTAGTGATAATCGCAAGTCCACAGTTAACTCTAGAGCTCTTTCAGTTAGGTAGTAACTCTCCAGTTTTTTTTTTCTCAAAAACTGGAGAGCCATATAAATTGTGGGGGCATAGAATTAGTAAAACGTGCTTTATACCAGTCTATGCACCCGTTTAAGCTATAGCAAGATTGGATCTTTTTACCTACTCCTATTCCAGTAGAAAAACTAATTTATAAGGTTCTTCAGTTATTCCTAAAAAAACTGAAGAACCAATTACTCTAACTGGTAACAAGCGTGTACTCTATTTCTAGACTTTTTAGTGATAATCGCAAGTCCACAGTTAACTCTAGAGCTCTTTCAGTTAGGTAGTAACTCTCCAGTTTTTTTTTTCTCAAAAACTGGAGAGCCATATAAATTGTGGGGGCATAGAATTAGTAAAACGTGCTTTATACCAGTCTATGCACCCGTTTAAGCTATAGCAAGATTGGATCTTTT